AAACAACATAGAGGAAGAATGAAGGGAATATCTTATCGAGGTAATCATATTTGTTTCGGTAAATATGCTCTTCAGGCACTTGAACCTGCTTGGATCACATCTAGACAAATCGAAGCAGGTCGACGAGCAATGACACGAAATGCACGCCGTGGTGGAAAAATATGGGTCCGTATATTTCCAGACAAACCAGTTACAGTAAGACCTGCTGAAACACGTATGGGTTCGGGGAAAGGATCCCCTGAATATTGGGTAGCTGTTGTTAAACCGGGGCGAATACTATATGAAATAGGTGGAGTAACCGAAAATATAGCTAGAAGGGCTATTTTAATAGCAGCATCTAAAATGCCTATACGAACTCAATTTATTATTTCGGAATAAAAATGTAGAACCGACAGAGATGAATCTTAGGGATGAAACAAAAACGCAGGTTTCTTTTTTTGGACAAACAATATTTCTTTTATTTTCTTCATCCTTTGCATTGGAAGAATAAACAAAAAATTTGATATGATTCAACCTCAGACCCATTTAAATGTAGCGGATAACAGCGGGGCTCGAGAATTGATGTGTATTCGAATCATAGGAGCTAGTAATCGTCGATATGCTCATATTGGTGACGTTATTGTTGCTGTGATTAAAGAAGCAGTACCAAATATGCCCCTAGAAAAATCAGAAGTAGTGAGAGCTGTAATTGTTCGTACCTGTAAAGAACTAAAACGTGACAGCGGTATGATAATACGATATGATGACAATGCTGCAGTTGTGATTGATCAAGAAGGAAATCCAAAAGGAACTCGAATTTTTGGGGCAATCCCCCGTGAATTGAGACAATTGAATTTTACTAAAATAGTTTCATTAGCTCCCGAGGTATTATAAAATAAAATGAGATCGTGATATCTTTGGGGTATTTGAAAGAAATAGATTAAGAACTAGATTAATTCGTAGATTGTGTCTCACGCATATACCTTGCAAAATTCCTATTCATAAATCAATAAAAAAAAAAGAAAAAAAAACATGTTGATTATATCCAATTTTGAGACACCAATAATTTTAGTTCATCATGGGTAGAGACACTATTGCTGAGATAATAACCTCTATACGAAATGCTGATATGGATAGAAAAAGAGTTGTTCGCATAGCATCTACTAATATTACCGAAAATATTGTTAAAATACTTTTCCGAGAGGGTTTTATCGAAAACGTCAGAAAACATCGAGAAAAAAACAAATATTTTTTGGTTTTAACCCTTCGACATAGAAGGAATGGGAAAAGACCCTATAGAAATTTTTTAAATTTAAAACGGATCAGTAGACCCGGTTTACGAATCTATTCTAACTCTCAACGAATTCCTAGAATTTTAGGTGGGATGGGAATTGTAATTCTTTCTACTTCTCGGGGTATAATGACAGACCGGGAGGCTCGACTAGAACGAATCGGTGGAGAAATTTTGTGTTATATATGGTAATCCATTTAATATCCAAATGGGATCCGAAACCTCTTCCTATTTGTAAAAAAAAAAAGAAAGGGGGTGAGTTGTCTAATATCGTCTTTCCTCCATTAATTGATACTTCAGGGGGGCTTTACCTGAAATGAAAGAACAAAAATGGATTCATGAAGGTTTAATTACTGAATCGCTTCCCAATGGCATGTTCCGAGTTCGGTTAGATAATGAAGATCTGATTCTAGGTTACGTTTCAGGAAAGATCCGACGTAGTTTTATACGGATACTGCCAGGAGATAAAGTCAAAATTGAAGTAAGTCGTTATGATTCAACCAGAGGACGTATAATTTATCGACTCCGAAACAAGGATTCGAAAGATTAGGTCATTTTTATTCGATACGATTCGAGATGCAAAATTTCAAGAAACTTATTTTCTACCAAAAAAGAATTAAGATAAGGAATGAGAAATATGAAAATAAGAGCTTCCGTTCGAAAAATTTGTGAAAAATGTCGACTAATCCGTAGGCGGGGGCGCATTATAGTAATTTGTTCCAACCCGAGACATAAACAAAGACAAGGATAATTAGACCCGCTAAAGGGCTCAATGTACAAATAAGAAATCTGTTTTGACATAAAATGGATATATCCATATATTTCTGACTCATATTTATGAGATGATACAATATGGCAAAAGCTATACCGAGAACTGGTTCACGTAGGAATGTACGTATTGGTTCACGTAAGAGTACACGTAGAATACCAAAAGGAGTTATTCATGTTCAAGCAAGTTTCAATAATACCATAGTCACAGTTACAGATGTGCGGGGGCGGGTGGTTTCCTGGTCCTCGGCCGGTACTTGTGGATTCAAGGGTACGAGAAGAGGGACACCCTTTGCCGCTCAAACTGCCGCAGCAAATGCTATTCGTACAGTAGTAGATCAAGGTATGCAACGAGCAGAAGTCATGATAAAAGGTCCCGGTCTCGGAAGAGACGCAGCATTACGAGCTATTCGTAGAAGTGGTATACTATTAACTTTCGTACGGGATGTAACCCCTATGCCA